TCAATCGATTCATAACCTCTCGAGTACAACCAATATATATTAGAACTCCCTTTACGTGCAAGAGTACATCTTGGATCTGTCAATTATGTTATGGCCGGAGTCCCACTCATGGCGACCTGGCCGAATTGGGAGAAGCTGTAGGTATTATTGCGGGACAATCAATTGGAGAACCCGGGACTCAACTAACATTAAGAACTTTTCATACCGGCGGAGTATTCACGGGCGGTACTGCCAAACATGTACGAGCTCCTTCTAATGGAAAAATAAAATTCAATGAGGATTTGGTTCATCCCACACGTACTCTTCATGGGCATCCTGCTTTTTTATGTTCCATGGATTTGTATGTAACTGTTGAGAGTCGGGATATTATGCATAATGTGAATATTCCACCAAAGAGTTTTATTTTAGTCCAAAATGATCAATATGTAGAATCAGAACAAGTGATTGCTGAGATTCGTGCCGAAACATCCACTTTTCATTTTACAGAGAGGGTACAAAAACATATTTATTCTGAATCAGAGGGAGAAATGCACTGGAGTACCGATGTCTACCATGCACCCGAATATACATATGGTAACGTTCATCTATTACCAAAAACAAGTCATTTATGGATATTAGCAGGAGGTCCGCGCAGATCTAGTATAGTTTCTTTTTCACTACACAAGGATCAAGATCAAATAAATGTTCATTCTTTTTCTGTCGAAGACAGATATACCTCTGAATTTCCAATGACTAATGATCGAGTAAGACATAAATTGTTGGATACTTCTAGTAAAAAAGATGGGGAAAGTCTTGACTATTCAATATATAATCAAATTAGATCCAATGGTCATTGGAATTTCATATATCCTTCTATTCTCCAAGAGAATTCTGATTTCTTGGCGAAAAGGCGAAGAAATAGATTCATCATCCCATTACAATATGATCAAGAACGAGAAAAAGAACTAATACCCTGTTTTGGTATTTCGATTGAAATACCCATAAATGGTGTTTTATGTAAAAATAGTATTTTTGCTTTTTTTGATGATCCACGATACATAAGAAGCAGTTCCGGAATTACTAAATATGGTACCGCAGAGGTAGATTCAATCATAAAAAAAGAGGATTTGATTGAGTATCAAGGAGCAAAAGAATTTAGTCTGAAATACCAAATGAAAGTAGATCGGGTTTTTTTCATTCCCGAAGAAGTACATATTTTACCCGGATCCTCGTCCATAATGGTCCGGAACAGTAGTATCATTAGAATAGATACACGACTTGCTTTAAATACAAGAAGCCGAATAGGTGGATTAGTCCGAGTGGAGAGAAAAAAAAAAAGTATTGAACTAAAAATCTTTTCTGGAGATATTCATTTTCCTGGAGAGACGGATAAGATATCCAGGCACAGTGGTATTTTGATACCACCGGGAACGGGAAAAAAAAATTCTAAGGAATCAAAAAAATTGAAAAATTGGATCTATGTCCAACGGATCACACCTAAAAAAAAAAAGTATTTTGTTTTGGTTCGGCCCGTAGTCACATATGAAATAGCTGATGGGATAAATTTAGCAACACTTTTCCCTCAGGATCTCTTGCAGGAAAAGGATAATGTCCAACTTAGAGTTGTCAATTATATCCTTTATGGATATGGCAAGTCAATTCGAGGAATTTATCACACAAGTATTCAATTAGTTCGGACTTGCTTAGTATTGAATTGGAACCAAAAACAAAACGGTTCCATAAAAGAGGTTCATGCTTCCCTTGTTGAGGTAAGGGCGACTGATCTAATTCGCGATTTCATAAGAATGGAGTTAGTCAAGTCCACTATTTCGTATAGTGGAAAAAGGTATGATACGGTGGGTTCGGGATTGATTTCCGATAAGGGATTAGATCGCACCAATCTCAACCCCTTCCATTCCAAGTCGAAGATTCAACCAATTTCCAAATATCAAGGAACTATTGGTATTGGTACATTGTTGAGTCGAAATAAGGAATCCCGATCTTTGATAATTTTGTCATCATCGAATTGTTTTCGAATTGGTCCATTCAATGGTTCGAAATATAACAATGTGACAAAAGAATTGGATCCCATAATTCCAATTAGACATTTCTTGGGTCCCTTAGGTACTATTGTACCTAAAATAGCGAATTTTTATTCATCTTATCATTTATTAACCCATAATCAGATCTTGTTAAAGAAATATTTTCTACTCGACAGTTTTAAACAGACTTTCCAAGTACTTCAAATATTGAAATACTCTTTAATGGATGAAAGTAGGAGGATTTATAATCCCGATCCATGCAGTAACATCATTTTTAATCCATTTCATTTGAATTGGTGTTTTCTCCATCACAATTCTTGTGAGGAGACATCCACAATAATTAGTCTTGGACAATTTATTTGTGAAAATGTATGTCTATTCAAATACGGACCACACATAAAAAAATCCGGGCAAATTTTAATTGTTAATGTTGACTCCTTAGTTATAAGATCTGCTAAGCCCTATTTGGCTATTCCGGGAGCAACTGTTCATGGCCATTATGGAAAAATCCTTTATGAAGGAGAGACATTAGTTACATTTATATATGAAAAATCGAGATCTGGTGACATAACGCAAGGTCTTCCAAAAGTAGAACAAGTATTAGAAGTGCGTTCGATTGATTCAATATCGATAAACCTCGAAAAGAGAGTTGAAAGCTGGAACGAACGTATACCGAGAATTCTTGGAATTCCCTGGGGGTTCTTGATTGGAACTGAGCTAACCATAGCCCAAAGTCATATCTCTTTGGTTAATAAGATTCAAAAGGTTTATCGATCTCAGGGGGTACAGATCCATAATAGACATATAGAGATTATTGTACGTCAAATAACATCAAAAGTGTTGGTTTCAGAAGATGGAATGTCTAATGTTTTTTCACCTGGAGAATTAATAGGATTCTTGCGAGCGGAGCGAGCAGGGCGTGCTTTGGACGAAGCGATCGGTTATCGGGCAATCTTATTGGGAATAACGAGAACATCTCTGAATACTCAAAGTTTCATATCCGAAGCAAGTTTTCAAGAAACCGCTCGAGTTTTAGCAAAAGCTGCTTTACGAGGTCGTATTGATTGGTTGAAAGGCCTGAAAGAAAACGTTGTTCTAGGGGGAATTATTCCTGTCGGTACCGGATTCAAAAAATTACTGCACCATTCAAGGCAAGACAAAAACATTTATTTGGAAATCAAAAGGAAGAATCTATTTGAGTCGGAAATGAGGGATCTTTTATTACACCATAGAGAATTATTTTGTTCTTGCGCCCCAAACAATTTCCATGAGACATAAGAACAATCATTTACACGATTTAATGATTCCTAAGACTAAGAAGAGATTCATTCTTTTTACTTTTTACTTTAACTATCCGGAACTGTCTTTTCAATTATTGATTTTATAATAAATAAATAAGTAATTAAAATAAATTAATGGTTTGGACCGTGTATCAACGGTAAATCCGCGGTAGAAGGTTCCGTCGGAACAATTTTATATTTTAAGGTACCTTTTTTCCTAAAAAAAAAGAGGAAGTGTGGGGAAAAATGACAAGAAGATATTGGAACATCAATTTGGAAGAGATGATGGAAGCAGGAGTTCATTTTGGTCATGGTACTAGGAAATGGAATCCTAGAATGGCCCCTTACATTTCTGCTAAGCGTAAAGGTATTCATATTACAAATCTTACGATAACTGCGCGTTTTTTATCCGAAGCCTGCGATTTAGTTTTTGATGCAGCAAGCCGGGGAAAAAACTTTTTAATCGTCGGTACCAAAAATAAAGCAGCGGATTCAGTAGCATCAGCTGCAATAGGGGCTCGGTGTCATTATGTTAATAAAAAATGGCTCGGTGGTATGTTAACGAATTGGTACACTACGGAAACGAGACTTCATAAGTTCAGGGACTTAAGAGCAGAACAAAAGATGGGGCAATTCAACCGTCTCCCCAAAAGAGATGCAGCAATGTTAAAGAGAAAATTATCTACTTTGCAAACATATCTGGGTGGGATCAAATATATGACAGGGTTACCTGATATTGTAATCATCCTTGATCAGCAAGAAGAATACACGGCTCTTCAAGAATGTGTCATTTTGGGGATTCCGACGATTTGTTTAATCGATACAAATTGTGACCCGGATATCGCAGATATTTCGATTCCAGCCAACGATGACGCTATAGCTTCAATCCGATTTATTCTTAACAAATTAGTATTCGCAATTTGCGAGGGTCGTTCTAGCTATATAAGAAATCGTTGATTATGATTAATAATAATAATAAGATTCATTAATTATTTTTGAACTCGATAGATTTATTGGATCGGTTACTATTCTTGAATTTTGAAAAGAGAGAAATCTAAAAAAAATACTGGGGAGGTTATGTCATGTGATTTCTCGGTATCCTAAATATAGGATTAATAATGAAAGTAGTTGAGTTGATAAAGAGATGGTTGAATCAAAATAATTTTTTTTTGAAGTTCGATTTCTGTCAGAGGACAATATGAATGTTATACCATGTTCCGTTAAAACACTCAAGGGGTTATACGATATATCGGGTGTAGAAGTAGGCCAACATTTATATTGGCAAATAGGAGGTTTACAAATCCATGCCCAAGTACTTATCACTTCTTGGATCGTAATTGCTATCTTATTAGGTTCAGTCATCATAGCTGTTCGGAATCCACAAACCATTCCGACCGACGGTCAGAATTTCTTCGAATATCTCCTTGAATTTATTCGAGACTTGAGCAAAACTCAGATTGGAGAAGAATATGGTCCTTGGGTTCCCTTTATTGGAACTATGTTCCTATTTATTTTTGTTTCTAACTGGTCAGGTGCTCTTTTACCGTGGAAAATAATACAGTTACCTCATGGGGAGTTAGCTGCGCCCACAAATGATATAAATACTACTGTTGCTTTAGCTTTACTCACGTCGGTGGCATATTTTTATGCAGGTCTTACCAAAAAAGGATTGGGTTATTTCGGGAAATACATTCAACCAACTCCAATACTCTTACCAATTAACATCCTGGAAGATTTCACAAAACCTTTATCTCTTAGTTTTCGACTTTTCGGAAATATATTGGCTGATGAATTAGTAGTTGTTGTTCTTGTTTCTTTAGTACCTTCAGTAGTTCCTATACCTGTTATGTTTCTTGGATTATTTACAAGTGGTATTCAAGCTCTTATTTTTGCAACTTTAGCCGCGGCTTATATAGGCGAAGCCATGGAGGGTCATCATTAACTAGCTTTCGAAATAGTCTTTTTTTTTTTTAGCTTATCCTAATTCATGCATGGTTGATTCAAAATAATTAATCACTGGGTTGGGAACATAATCCATAATAGATACAAATACATAGGTATATATAACCTAGTGCCGCGGGAGGAAGGGCGGACCCTATTACGGAATACAGAATAAAAAAAATGGGTTAGGGGTAGGGGGTCAAACTAGATATATGTAATGTCTATAAGTCCAGCCCCCGCGTATGTTTCGCAGAATGAAATGATTTTAGAGTCTGATTCAATATAAAATGTGGGCTGTTTCCGTTATGGAAGAAACAAATGTATATGTGATATTAGCTATTCGCTAGCTATGCTATATAGTATAGGGGCTGGCTATCCCTATTAATATACATATAATTAATATATAATATGAATATTATAGAAATTATATCCATTTTTCTATTTATCTTTTCTATATTTTTCCCAGTATATTGTTTTTTTCCAGCCCACAGCATTAGATGGATTCCAATATAAGTCCTTCTGTTTCGTCTGTGATTGTGGATTGAATGAAAAAAAGAAGTAATAATTCATTGGTTGATTATATCATTAACCATTTTTTTTTTTTTACGAGGAACTTACTATGAATCCACTGATTTCTGCCGCTTCCGTTATTGCTGCTGGATTGGCCGTAGGGCTTGCTTCTATTGGACCTGGGGTTGGTCAAGGTACTGCTGCAGGCCAAGCTGTAGAAGGTATTGCGAGACAACCAGAAGCAGAGGGTAAAATACGAGGTACTTTATTGCTTAGTCTAGCTTTTATGGAAGCTTTAACAATTTACGGACTGGTCGTAGCATTAGCGCTTTTATTTGCGAATCCTTTTGTTTAATTTAATCCTAGAAATGTAAAAAAGTACGAAACGTACTCTTTTTCTTATTTTATTAACTCGGACTTGCCGTTTGCTTCTTTGAATTAGATCGAAATTGTACTCCTACAGTTACTTATTTGTTGGGACAATGCCCCGGGAAGTACTGATTTTAGGATGAGGAATTAGCAGATTTGCTCGCTTTCTTCCTTACCATTACCACCCCGAGTTAGTACAATGGAAACCTTTTGAACTTTGAGGCGGCGTTTCATTTCAACAAACGAGATATTTCACAATTGACGCGAGGCCTCGGACCTAACTTAATAAGTATCTCTTCTTAATTTTAATTGGAAACTAAAAGAAATAGAGAAATTTTTCAAATGAAATTAAAATGATAAAAATGAATAAAAAGAAATTGATCAAAAAAGGGCGAGCGAGGTGATACAAAAAGAACTCTGTTCTTTGTTAGTCTTATCTATAAGAAAGAGGAGAGTGTATGAAAAATGTAACCGATTTTTGTGTTTCCTTGGGCTATTGGCCATCCGCCGGGAGTTTCGGGTTTAATACTGATATTTTAGCAACAAATCCAATAAATCTAACTGTAGTGCTTGGTGTATTGATTTTTTTTGGAAAGGGAGTGTGTACGAGTTGTGTATTTCAAGAATATAGGTTGGATCCAACCATCCGCACTTTATTTATGTTATTTTATTTCTTGCTAGGATAATAGTAAAAAAGGTGCACGATCTCGACGAATTACTTCTGAATAAATTCAGAAATCATATGTAAGAACCATAGCATTTCGTGACTCATTGGTAAATCAACTTTGATTCTCTATCAACCAATAATGTGAGACCATTAACATGGTTAAAGCTAAACTGTTTGAAGTCCAGGCACAACATGGTACTCTTTCTACCACATAAAATAATAGTAGGTAATTCATCCGATATAGAACACTCATATCAATAAAATGATTTGAAACTATTTACTAGAGAATGGGGGCCTTGCTTTTTTTTTTTATCCAATGCCGAAGCGACGACCTATGTATAAAAAAGGGAATTTTTTGGATTTTTAGACTTGAAAAAAAAAAGTGGAAATATAAAATATATATATAAGAATTTGAAATAGAAATGAAATAAAAAACAAATAAAGAAACAACTTTGCTGACAATTAGGGATAGATTTTTTGTCTGGTCGGAAGAGTCCTCTTAATATTCTGGTCTTATACTTATATAATATTATAATATAAGTTTCAATATCTTTGAATAGGAACAGAAAAGAGAGGGTAGGTTCATTACATTAAAAAAAGATATGGGAATGCCCATAAACTAAATAATTGAGCGTGAGAGCCAAATGAATCGAAAGATTCATGTTTGGTTCGGGAAGAGATCATAGAAGTTGTAAAATTAATGGTAAGATAA